GTTAATGTAGCTTATAACAAAGCAAAGCACTGAAAATGCTTAGATGGACAATACTGCCCCATAAACATAAAAGTTTGGTCCTGGCTTTTTTATTAATTATTAGCAGAATTATACATGCAAGTATCACCATCCCTGTGAAAATGCCCTATAAATCATTAATGATTCCAAAGGAGCTGGTATCAAGCACACTCATAGTAGCTCATAACACCTTGCTCAGCCACACCCCCACGGGATACAGCAGTAATTGAAATTAAGCAATAAACGAAAGTTTGACTAAGTCATGCAACATAACATAGGGTTGGTAAATCTCGTGCCAGCCACCGCGGTCATACGAGAAACCCTAATTAATAAACTCCGGCGTAAAGAGTGTAAAAAATAAATTCAAAATAAGATAAAGCCCTATCTAAATTGTAAAAAATAATAGATAAAGATAAGCTCAATAACGAAAGTAATCTTAATAACTCTGAATACACCAAAGCCAAGGCTCAAACTGGGATTAGATACCCCACTATGCTTGGCTGTAAACAAAGACATTTTACAACAAAAATTTTCGCCTGAGAACTACTAGCAACAGCTTAAAACTCAAAGGACTTGGCGGTGCTTTAAACCCACCTAGAGGAGCCTGTTCTATAATCGATAAACCCCGATAAACCTTACCACTTCTAGCTAAATCAGTCTATATACCGCCATCTTCAGCAAACCCTATTAGGGAATAAAAGTAAGCACAATGATAATCATAAAAACGTTAGGTCAAGGTGTAACTAATGAAGTGGAAAGAAATGGGCTACATTTTCTCTGATTAAGAGAATATAAACAGTAATCTTTATGAAAGCTAAAGATCTTAAGGAGGATTTAGTAGTAAATTAAGAATAGAGAGCTTAATTGAATTAGGCTATAAAGCACGCACACACCGCCCGTCACCCTCCTCAAATATCAATTCTAATTTATCCAAATTATCATAATATGAGAGGAGATAAGTCGTAACAAGGTAAGCATACTGGAAAGTGTGCTTGGATGAACAAAGCATAGCTTAACTAAAAGCATCCGGCTTACACCCGAAAGATTTCAATAATACTGACTGCTTTGAACCAAGACTAGCCTACTTACACTTTTAACCCAACTACCCATAAAATGTAAAATAAACCATTTATACTTAATAGTATAGGAGATAGAAACTTATTCTAGCGCTATAGAAATAGTACCGTAAGGGAAAGATGAAAGAAAAATTAAAAGTATAAAATAGCATAGATTAAACCTAGTACCTTTTGCATAATGAATTAACTAGAAGTCTTTGACAAAAAGAATTTAAGTCAAAATTCCCGAAACCAAACGAGCTACTTCTAAACAGCTAAAAATGAGCAAACTCGTCTATGTGGCAAAATAGTGAGAAGATTTAAAAGTAGAGGTGAAAAGCCTATCGAGTCTGGAGATAGCTGGTTATCCAAATAAGAATTTAAGTTCAACTTTATATTTTTCCTAAAACACTTAAAATTTAAATGAAAATATAAATGTTAAATTAAGGAGGAACAGCTCCTTAAATAAGGATACTTCCTTAAACAGAGGGTAAAATTTATAATTACCATAGTAGGCTTAAAAGCAGCCATCAATTAAGAAAGCGTTCAAGCTCAACAAAATTCATTAATTTTATCCCAAAAATAAAATTATCCCCTGTTCAAAACATTGGATTAATCTATATAAATATAGAAAAAATAATGTTAATATTAGTAACAAGAAATAATTTCTCCTTGCACAAGCTTAAGTTAAAACATAACTAGTTAACAATTTTATAAAAAACTCATTTACTAGCTCATTATTCTAAACATTGTTAACCCGACTCAGGTGTGCAATAAGGAAAGACTAAAATAAGTAAAAGGAACTCGGCAAGCACAAACCCCGCCTGTTTACCAAAAACATCACCTCTAGCATTACAAGTATTAGAGGCACTGCCTGCCCAGTGACATTTAAGTTTAACGGCCGCGGTATCCTGACCGTGCAAAGGTAGCATAATCATTTGTTCTCTAAATAAGGACTAGTATGAATGGCTTAACGAGGGTTTAACTGTCTCTTTCTTATAGTCAGTGAAATTGACCTCCCCGTGAAGAGGCGAGGATACAACAATAAGACGAGAAGACCCTATGGAGCTTTAATTTATTACTTCATTCTTACTTAATTAAATCAACAAAAAGTAATAAAATATAAGTTATGAATTAACAATTTTGGTTGGGGTGACCTCGGAGTAAAATCAAACCTCCGAATGATACTAGCAGAGATTTACATATCAAAGCTCCTATCATAAATTGACCCAGAGATAACTCTGATCAACGGACCAAGTTACCCTAGGGATAACAGCGCAATCCTATTATAGAGTCCATATCGACAATAGGGTTTACGACCTCGATGTTGGATCAGGACCCCCAAATGGTGCAACCGCTATTAAAGGTTCGTTTGTTCAACGATTAAAGTCCTACGTGATCTGAGTTCAGACCGGAGTAATCCAGGTCGGTTTCTATCTATTAAAAATTTCTCCCAGTACGAAAGGACAAGAGAAATTAGGCCAATAAATCAACTATGCCTTAATAGCAAAAGAATGATATCATATTAATTCTTTAGCTATTAATACAATCAACCCGAGATAAGGGTTCGTTAAGGTGGCAGAGCCCGGTAATTGCATAAAACTTAAGACTTTATTATCAGAGGTTCAATTCCTCTCCTTAACACTTATGTATATAATAAACTTTCTATTATTAATTATACCTATTCTTCTAGCTATAGCGTTCCTCACTTTAGTAGAACGAAAGCTTCTAGGGTATATACAATTACGAAAAGGGCCTAACATTGTAGGTCCATATGGAGTATTACAACCAATTGCAGATGCACTCAAACTATTTATTAAAGAACCCTTACACCCTTCAACATCATCAATCACACTATTCACAATTGCACCATCCCTGGCCCTTACACTTGCTTTATCTATATGAATCCCCATCCCTATACCCTACCCCCTAATTAATATAAATATAGGAGCTTTATTTATTTTAGCCACATCAAGCCTAGCTGTATACTCTATCTTGTGGTCTGGGTGAGCATCAAACTCCAAATATGCATTATTTGGAGCTTTACGAGCTGTAGCCCAGACCATTTCATATGAAGTTACCCTAGCTATTATCCTTCTTTCCGTTATTTTACTAAACGGCTCATTCACCTTATCCACGCTAATAGTTACCCAAAAAAATACATGACTAATTATACCAACCTGGCCTTTAGCTATAATATGATTTGTATCAACCCTAGCAGAAACAAACCGAGCACCTTTTGACTTAACCGAAGGAGAATCAGAATTAGTATCAGGATTCAATGTTGAATATGCTGCAGGACCCTTCGCACTATTCTTCATAGCCGAATATATAAATATTCTACTAATAAATGCCTTAACTACTATCATCTTCCTAAACTCCTCCCCCATATCTACTTTTACAGAAACATATTCGATATGCTTCACAACAAAAACCTTAGCCTTAACTGTCCTGTTTCTATGAATCCGCGCTTCTTACCCCCGCTTCCGCTATGATCAACTCATACATCTACTATGAAAAAATTTCCTTCCCCTAACCCTAGCTCTATGCATATGACACATCGCATTACCAATTTTCTCATGCAGCATCCCCCCACAATCAATATAGAAATATGTCTGAAATAGAGTTACTTTGATAGAGTAAATCATAGAGGTTTAAGTCCTCTTATTTCTAGAATAATAGGAATTGAACCTAACCTAAAGAGCTCAAAACTCTTTGTGCCACCTGTACACTCTATTCTACTAGTAAGGTAAGCTAAACAAGCTATCGGGCCCATACCCCGAAAATGTTGGTCAAATCCTTCCCGTACTAATTAATATTACACTAATATCAACCATCTATACTACTCTTTTCATAGGTACACTAATCACCCTCATCAGCTCCCATTGACTACTCATATGAGCAGGCCTAGAATTAAGTATATTATCCATTATCCCCATTCTAATAAATAAAACTCATCCTCGATCCACAGAAGCTGCTACAAAATATTTTCTTACACAAGCAACCGCGTCAATAATGCTATTATTATCTATTATTATAACAATAGTACACTCAGGAGGGTGATCCATTATTCATACAAGCAACCAAATAACCACATTCGTCTTATCCTTAGCCTTAATTATAAAACTCGGCCTAGCTCCATTTCACTTCTGAGTAATAGAAGTTACACAAGGCACATCATTAATTCAAGGAATAATTCTGCTCACATGACAAAAAATTGCACCACTAACAATTCTAATTCAAATTTCTCCAACAACTAATACCCCCCTAATCATAATCTCCGCATTACTATCAACACTCCTAGGTGGATGAGGGGGGTTAAATCAAACACAATTACGAAAAATTATAGCATACTCATCAATCTCTCACATAGGATGAATAATAATTATTATTAATTTTAATCCCTCAATCTCCTTATTCAACTTAATTATCTACATTATACTAACCATCTCACTTTTCACCACCTTTTACATAAACAATACCCTCAACACACTCTCGTTATCCCATATATGAAGCACAGCTCCCCCTATTATCATTATTATTCTAATAAACTTACTATCCTTAGGCGGACTTCCTCCCTTAACAGGATTCTCTCCTAAGTGAGCAATTATCCAGGAGTTAGTAAAAAATAATAACATTATTATTCCTACAATTATAACAATTATAGCCCTTCTCAACTTATATTTTTATATTCGCCTGATATACTCAACAACCCTAACATTATTTCCATCAACAAACAACTTAAAAACCAAATGATATTTTCACATTGACAAAATAACAACAATCCTATGTTCTCTAACTACACTATCCACAATAACTCTCCCTCTAACACCTATACTAATTATCTTAAACTAGGAAATTAGGTTAACTAGACCAAGAACCTTCAAAGTTCTAAGTAAATAATCTACTATTTATTTCCTGCTAAGGACTGCAAGACTATAAACTTACATCATCTGTACGCAAAACAAACACTTTAATTAAGCTAAGCCCTTATCTAGGCTGGTGGGACATAAACCCACAAAATTTTAGTTAACAGCTAAATACCCTAGATAACTGGCTTCAACCTACTTCTCCCGCCCTAAAAAGAAAAAGGAGGGCGGGAGAAGCCCCGGCAGGTTTGAAGCTGCTTCTCTGAATTTGCAATTCAACATGAATATCACCTCAGGGCTATACTGATAGAAAAAGGATTGCAACCTTTATATTTAGATTTACAGTCTAATGCTTAAACTCAGCCACTCTACCCTTACTTATGTTGGTTAACCGATGATTATTTTCAACTAATCATAAAGACATTGGTACCTTGTACCTTTTATTTGGTGCATGAGCTGGCATAGTTGGCACTGCCCTTAGCCTTTTAATTCGAGCAGAGCTAGGTCAGCCAGGGGCCTTACTAGGAGATGATCAGATTTATAATGTCATTGTAACCGCCCATGCATTCGTAATAATTTTCTTCATAGTAATACCTATTATAATTGGAGGTTTTGGTAATTGACTAATCCCTTTAATAATTGGGGCTCCTGATATAGCTTTTCCACGAATAAATAATATAAGCTTTTGACTACTTCCTCCCTCATTCTTATTACTCCTTGCTTCTTCAATAGTAGAGGCCGGAGCTGGTACAGGGTGAACTGTTTATCCCCCTCTAGCCGGAAATATAGCCCACGCAGGGGCTTCTGTTGATCTAACAATTTTTTCCCTACACCTAGCAGGAGTTTCTTCTATTTTAGGGGCCATTAACTTTATTACCACTATTATTAATATAAAACCCCCTGCTATTACACAATATCAAACCCCTTTATTTGTATGGTCAGTACTAATTACAGCAGTGCTTCTACTTCTATCACTCCCAGTCCTTGCTGCCGGAATTACAATGTTATTAACAGATCGGAATATTAATACTACTTTCTTTGACCCCGCTGGCGGAGGAGATCCAATTCTTTATCAACATTTATTCTGATTCTTTGGTCATCCCGAAGTATATATCTTAATTCTACCCGGCTTTGGAATAATCTCCCATATTGTGGCCTATTACTCAGGAAAAAAAGAGCCATTTGGTTACATAGGTATAGTATGAGCAATAATGTCTATTGGTTTTCTAGGGTTTATCGTATGAGCTCATCACATATTTACTGTTGGAATAGATGTTGACACACGAGCATACTTCACGTCCGCTACAATAATTATTGCCATTCCCACTGGAGTAAAAGTATTTAGTTGACTAGCAACATTACATGGGGGAAATATTAAATGATCTCCTGCTATGCTATGAGCCTTAGGCTTTATTTTCCTGTTTACCGTAGGGGGTTTAACAGGCATTGTTCTAGCTAATTCCTCGTTAGACATTGTCCTGCACGACACATACTACGTCGTCGCCCACTTTCACTACGTTTTATCCATAGGCGCTGTGTTTGCTATTATAGGCGGATTTGTTCATTGATTCCCTTTATTCTCAGGCTACACTTTAGACCACACCTGAGCTAAAATTCACTTTTTCATTATATTTACAGGAGTAAATATTACTTTTTTCCCTCAACACTTCCTAGGTTTGTCTGGCATACCACGACGATATTCAGATTATCCAGATGCCTATACATTTTGAAATATAGTATCTTCTATAGGCTCATTTATCTCTTTAACTGCAGTAATAGTTATAATTTTTATGATTTGAGAAGCATTCGCCTCCAAACGAGAGGTATTAACAACTGAACTTACCACAGTTAACTTAGAATGATTACACGGATGCCCTCCACCTTATCACACATTTGAAGAACCAACTTATATTAAATCTTCATAACAAGAAAGGAAGGAATCGAACCTCCAAAGACTAGTTTCAAGCCAGCCTCATAGCCTTTATGACTCTCTTCACAGAAAAATAGATATTAGTAAAATAATTACATAACTTTGTCAAAGTTATATTACTGGTTTAAACCCTGTATATCTTTATGGCCTACCCTTATCAACTAGGATTTCAAGATGCTACTTCCCCTATTATAGAAGAATTACTTCACTTTCATGATCATACGTTAATAATCGTATTTTTAATCAGCACACTTGTTCTATATCTTATCTCCCTTATATTGACAACAAAACTAACACATACAAGTACAATAGACGCTCAAGAGGTAGAGACCATTTGAACTATTTTACCCGCTATTATTTTAATTATAATCGCTCTGCCTTCCTTACGAATTTTATATATAATAGATGAAGTTAATAATCCTTTATTAACAGTAAAAACCATAGGACATCAATGATACTGAAGCTATGAATATACAGATTATGAAGACCTTAATTTTGACTCATATATAACCCCCACAATAGACTTAAAACCAGGTGAGCTTCGACTCCTTGAAGTTGATAATCGAGTAGTTCTTCCAATAGAAATACCTGTTCGCATATTAATTTCCTCAGAAGATGTACTGCACTCATGAGCTATTCCATCACTAGGTTTGAAGACAGATGCAATCCCAGGACGATTAAATCAAACAATCCTAACATCAACCCGCCCTGGTTTATTTTACGGACAGTGCTCAGAAATTTGTGGCTCCAATCACAGCTTTATGCCTATCGTCATTGAAATAGTACCTTTAAAAATATTCGAAAATTGATGCTCCTCTATATTATAAGGCGTTATGAAGCTATATTAGCATTAACCTTTTAAGTTAAAGAATGAGAATTACTTTTCTCCATGACGATAATGCCACAACTAGATACATCTACATGATTAACTGTTATTTTATCAATAATAATCACATTATTTATAATCTTACAATTAAAAACCCTAGCTCATCAGTTTCCTACTAATCCACAGCTTATTATCACGAAACAAATAAAACAAAAAACATCTTGAGAAAAAAAATGAACGAAAATTTATTTGCCTCTTTCATAACTCCAACTATATTTGGCTTACCCGTAGTCATCTTCATTATTATTTTCCCAGTCATTCTATTTCCCAATCCTATACGATTAATCAACAACCGGATAATCACAATTCAACAATGATTAATTAAATTAATCCTAAAACAAATAATACTCATACATACTATTAAAGGACGATCTTGATCTTTAATAATAATCACATTAATTTTATTTATTGGGACTACCAATTTATTAGGCCTCCTACCCCACTCTTTTACCCCTACAACACAACTATCTATAAATCTAGGCATAGCTATTCCTCTTTGAGCTGGAGCCGTACTCCTAGGCTTCCGTCACAAAACAAAAATATCTTTAGCCCACTTTCTCCCCCAAGGCACACCAATTATGCTTATTCCCATATTAGTTATTATTGAAACAATCAGTTTATTTATTCAACCAATAGCTTTAGCAATTCGCCTGACCGCTAATATTACTGCAGGACATTTATTAATACACTTAATTGGAGGAGCCACATCAGCCTTACTATCTATTAGTCCTCTAGCTGCCTTAACAACGTTTTCAATTTTACTATTACTCACAATACTTGAATTTGCCGTAGCACTAATTCAAGCATATGTCTTCACTTTATTAGTAAGCCTTTATTTACATGATAACACCTAATGACCCATCAAACACATGCATACCACATAGTAAACCCCAGCCCTTGGCCCCTCACAGGTGCTCTATCAGCCCTTTTACTAACCTCAGGGCTCGTTATATGGTTTCACTTTAATTCCAACGCTCTTTTAACCTTAAGCATACTTACCAACATAATAACTATATACCAATGATGACGTGACGTGGTACGAGAAAGTACTTACCAAGGGCATCATACATCAACAGTACAAAAAGGCCTACGGTATGGGATAATTCTATTTATCATCTCAGAAGTTTTTTTCTTCTCTGGTTTCTTTTGAGCCTTTTACCATTCTAGTTTAGCCCCAACCCCAGAACTAGGAGGACATTGACCTCCCACAGGAATTAACCCCCTTAATCCCTTAGAAGTACCACTACTAAATACATCCGTCCTATTAGCCTCAGGTGTTTCAATCACTTGAGCACACCACAGTCTTATAGAAGGTAATCGCAAACACACAACCCAAGCCCTTATAATCACAATTGCCCTTGGGCTCTACTTCACACTACTTCAAGCATCAGAATATTTTGAAACCTCTTTCACTATTTCTGATAGTATTTATGGATCTACATTCTTTGTCGCCACTGGGTTTCACGGACTACATGTAATCATTGGATCAACATTCCTACTAACATGCTTACTACGCCAGTTTTATTATCACTTCACCTCTAAACACCATTTTGGATTCGAAGCTGCAGCTTGATACTGACACTTCGTAGATGTAGTATGACTCTTCCTATATGTATCAATCTATTGATGAGGTTCTTATTTTCTTAGTATATTTAGTACTGTTGACTTCCAATCAACAAGACCCAGACAAATACTGGGAGAAAATAATTAACATTATTTTATCAATTATAACAAACTTTTTATTAACACTCATACTCATCATCATTGCATTCTGATTTCCTCAAGTCAATATTTATACTGAAAAAACCAGCCCTTATGAATGCGGATTTGACCCAACAGATATCACACGCCTCCCTTTTTCCATAAAATTTTTCTTAATCGCCATTACTTTCCTCTTATTTGACCTGGAAATCGCATTACTCTTGCCTATCCCTTGAGCCTTTCAATCCATAAATCTTAATTCAACAATATGAGTTTCTATAATACTAATTCTAATTTTATCACTGGGTCTTACTTATGAATGATTACAAAAAGGCCTAGAATGAACTGAATATGGGGGTTAGTTTAACAAAAACAAATGATTTCGACTCATTAGATTATGCTAATTACATAACCACCAAAATGACATCTACTTTACTTAACATAACAATCGCCTTCACCATCTCATTCATAGGTATAATAATTTACCGCTCACACATAATATCTTCCCTATTGTGCTTAGAAGGGATAATACTATCAATATTTATTCTAGGAACTGTCACAATACTGAATCTCCATTATACTTTATCTCTATGCTCTCCTGTTATATTACTAGTGTTCGCCGCTTGCGAAGCCGCCGTAGGGTTGGCCCTTCTAGTCATAATTTCAAATTCATACGGCATTGACTACGTACAAAACTTAAATTTATTGCAATGTTAAAAATTATTATTCCAACAATTATACTTATCCCAACCACTTGACTAACCAAAAACTCAATAATATGAATTAACTCAACCTCATACAGCTTATTAATTGCATTGATTAGCCTAACCTACCTAAACAAAATTGATATTACCAATATAAACTATTCTTTAAATTTATCTACTGACTCCTTATCAACCCCATTAATTGTTCTTACAACATGACTCCTCCCTCTAATAATTATTGCAAGTCAAAATCACCTAAAAACCGAAACAGAATTACGAAAAAAAACCTATATTTGCTTATTAATTACCCTTCAAATATTCCTCATCCTCACATTTTCCGCAACAGAAATAGTATTCTTTTACATTTTATTCGAAACTACACTAATTCCCACACTTATTATTATCACACGCTGAGGCAATCAATCAGAACGAATAAAAGCAGGCACATATTTTATTTTTTATACCTTAATAGGGTCTCTCCCTCTGCTAATTGCCCTAATCTATATACAAAATCAACTAGGGTCCCTAAATTTTTTATTATTTAGCTTTAATAGCAGCCCTCTAACATCCTCTTGATCTAATAATATAATATGACTAGCTTGTATTATAGCATTTATAATTAAACTTCCACTATATGGGCTCCATTTATGATTACCTAAAGCACACGTAGAAGCTCCCATTGCAGGATCAATAGTACTTGCAGCAGTATTACTAAAACTAGGCGGATATGGGATAATACGAATTTCCCAAATCCTCGATCCATTGACAAACTACATATCATACCCTTTTATTATACTATCTTTATGAGGAATAATTATAACAAGCTCCATTTGCCTGCGTCAAACAGACCTAAAATCCCTCATTGCCTACTCATCCATTAGCCATATAGCACTTGTAATTATCGCTATTATAATCCAAACCCCATGAAGCTTCATAGGAGCTACCACACTTATAATTGCCCATGGAATAACCTCCTCACTACTATTTTGCCTTGCCAATACTAATTATGAACGAACACACAGCCGAACACTCCTGTTAACCCGAGGATTACATATGCTATTTCCACTAGCTGCATTATGATGAGTTATTGCAAGCCTCTCTAATTTAGCCCTCCCCCCAAGCATTAATTTAATCGGCGAACTATTAATCATTATAGCAACCTTCTCATGGTCCCACCTCACAATTATTTTCACTGGACTAAACACCTTAATCACAGCTTTATACTCTCTGTATATACTAACTTCAACCCAACGAGGCAAACTCCCACACCATATTCATAATATAACCCCAACATTCACACGAGAAAACATTTTAATAGCTTTACATATTATTCCCCTTCTCCTTCTAATACTTAATCCTAAAATTATTCTAGGCACTTTTTATTGTAGATATAGTTTAACAAAAACACTAGACTGTGAATCTAGTAATAGAAGAATAAAATCTTCCTATTTACCATCAAGAGAAAGAACGCTGGAACTGCTAATTCCACACTCCCATAATTAATTCTATGGCTTTCTTAACTTTTATAGGATAGAAGAATTCCATTGGTCTTAGGAGCCAAAAAATTGGTGCAACTCCAAATAAAAGTAATAAACCCAATTACATCCACATTCATCTTAATTCTAACTTTACTCACAATCCCAATCTTATTTCCCATAATAAATTTATATATAAAATTACTCTACCCTATTTACGTTAAATCTATTGTCTCTTTATCCTTTTTTATTAGCTTAATTCCAACACTCACTCTATTCTACCTTAATTATGAATCAATAATCTCAAGCTGAAATTGATTAACAATACAAACTTTACATCTAAATCTTAGCATAAAACTTGATTATTTCTCCATTTTATTTATATCAGTAGCATTATTCGTCACATGGTCTATTATAGAATTCTCCTTATGATATATAAGTTCAGATCCACATATAGACAAATTCTTTAAATATTTATTATTGTTTCTAATTACCATAATAATCTTAGTTACAGCAAATAACCTATTCCAATTATTCATCGGATGAGAAGGAGTGGGAATTATATCTTTTCTACTAATTGGATGATGACAAGGTCGATCAGACGCTAATACAGCAGCAATACAAGCAGTACTATATAATCGCATTGGGGATGTAGGGTTTATCATAGCCATATCATGGTTCCTTATCCACTCCAATTCATGAGAGTTACAACAAATCTTCAGCACCCAAGATAAACATAATATACTACCACTACTAGGCCTATTAATAGCCGCAACTGGTAAATCCGCTCAATTCGGCCTTCACCCTTGACTCCCTTCTGCTATAGAAGGACCTACCCCAGTATCCGCCCTATTGCACTCTAGTACAATAGTAGTTGCTGGAATTTTCTTACTAATCCGATTCTACCCACTAACACAAAACAATCAAACAGCTCAATCAATATGCCTTTGCATGGGGGCCTTAACAACACTATTTACAGCAATCTGCGCTCTCACACAAAATGATATTAAAAAAATTGTAGCATTCTCTACCTCAAGCCAACTAGGATTAATAATAGTAACTATTGGAATTAATCAACCACATCTAGCATTTCTACATATCTGCACTCACGCTTTCTTTAAAGCAATACTTTTCCTCTGTTCAGGTTCAATCATCCACACCCTAAACGACGAACAAGATATTCGAAAAATAGGAGGTTTATATAAAATTTTACCAACTACTTCCTCCTCCCTTATTATTGGAAGCTTAGCCCTTACAGGCACCCCTTTTCTCACCGGCTTTTACTCCAAAGACCTAATCATCGAATCCGCAACTACGTCGTATACAAACGCCTGAGCCCTAGCCACTACCTTAATTGCTACATCATTAACTGCTACCTATAGCACACGAATCATTTTCTTTGCTCTATTAAATAATCCGCGATTTATTTTCTTACCTACCATAAATGAAAACAACCCTTTAATAACTAAACCTATCAAACGCTTAGCTTGAGGTAGTATTATAGGCGGGTTCCTAATTACCCTTAATTCTCCTATTATAAACACACCACAAATAACCATGCCCTTCAGTACAAAAATTGCAGCAATTTTCTTAACAGTCCTAGGTTTCGTTATTGCTATAGAACTTAATATAATAACCAAAAACCTAAAAATAAACTACTCATCCAAATACTACACTTTTTCAAATCTACTTGGCTATTTCCCTACAACAACCCACCGAATTTACCCACACCTCAGCCTCTCAATAAGCCAAAACCTAGCATCATCCATGATTGACTTAATCTGATTAGAAAAAATTACCCCTAAACTTGTATCTAATATACAAATAAAAGCATCCGCACTTACTTCAACTCAATTAGGATTACTAAAATTATATTTTCTTTCTTTTCTAGTCTCTATAATCCTTGCCACTACACTTTTGCTTTAATTAGCACGAGTAATTTCAAAAACAATAAAAATACAAGTAAACAATGACCACCCAGCCACAAATATCAATCAATAGTTATAACTATAAATTGCAGCTACCCCAGCAGGATCCTCACTAAAAAACCCCATGTTCTCACCTTCAGCATCATAAACTACTCATTCACCCGCACCATAGTAATCAACTAAAACCTCAACATGCTCATATTTAGCTCATCAATACAACATTATAAACTCAAATACAACTCCTAAAAATAAAGAAACTCAAACAATAACATTAGACACCCATGTCTCAGGATACTGTTCTATAGCTATTGCTGTAGTATAAGCAAACACAACCATTATTCCACCTAAATAAATTAAAAAAACAACCAACCCTAAAAATGACCCTCCACAACTTAAAACAATACCACAACCCACACCCCCACTAACAACCAATGCTAGCCCCCCATAAATAGGAGATGGTTTAACCGAAAAACTAATAAAACCAATAATAAAAAAAATACTAAAAATATAAACAACATTTATAGTCATTATTCTTACGTGGGATCTAACCACGACTAATGATATGAAAAACCATCGTTGTAATTCAACTATAAGAACTATTTAATGACCAACATACGAAAATCACATCCCCTCATCAAAATTATTAATCACTCATTCATTGACTTACCAACCCCTTCCAATATCTCAACTTGATGAAACTTCGGCTCCTTATTAGGTGTATGTCTCGCACTTCAAATTATTACAGGGTTATTCTTAGCTATACACTATACCGCAGACACTTACACCGCTTTCTCATCTGTCACCCATATTTGCCGTGATGTAAATTATGGTTGATTACTCCGCTACACACACGCTAACGGAGCATCATTATTTTTTATTTTCCTCTACTTTCATATCGGACGAGGTATTTACTATGGATCATATAACTTTATAGAAACCTGAAATATCGGAGTAATTCTACTACTCACAGTAATAGCTACTGCTTTCATGGGTTACGTTCTCCCCTGAGGACAGATATCTTTCTGAGGAGCAACAGTCATCACAAATCTACTCTCAGCTATCCCATATATTGGACCTATATTAGTAGAATGAATTTGAGGTGGTTTTTCCGTAGACAAAGCAACTTTAACCCGATTTTTTGCTTTTCACTTTATTTTACCATTCATTATCACAGCAATAGTAATAATTCACTTATTATTTCTTCACGAAACAGGATCTAATAACCCATCAGGGCTAAACTCAGACTCGGACAAAATTCCATTTCACCCCTACTTCACAATTAAAGATATCTTAGGCTTTTTCCTAATAATCCTGACATTGATAATACTAGTTTTATTTTCACCAGACTTGCTAGGAGACCCCGACAACTATACCCCAGCCAACCCATTAAACACACCCCCACACATTAAACCAGAATGATATTTTCTATTTGCATACGCAATCCTACGGTCCATTCCTAATAAACTAGGAGGGGTACTTGCACTAGTATTCTCTATTCTAATCCTGATATTATTTCCCAGTCTTCACATATCCAAACAACGCAGCATGTTATTTCGACCCCTTAGCCAATGCATAATATGACTTCTGGTAGCAAACCTACTCATTCTTACGTGAATTGGAGGGCAACCAGTAGAATACCCCTACATTACAATCGGTCAACTAGCATCTATATTCTATTTCTGCACTATCCTCATTATTATACCTATAACCAGCTACATAGAAAATAACTTACTCAAATGAAGAGCCTTAGTAGTATAAAAATTACATTGGTCTTGTAAACCAAAAATGGAGCACCCCTCCTCCCTAAGACACTAAAAAATCAAGAAAGAAGCAAGTCAGCCACACCATCAGTACCCAAAACTGAGATTCTAATTAAACTATTTCTTGATAACCCACCCTATGTAATTCGTGCATTTATACACCTCATTTATGCACCTCCCCATCAATATATGCAAGAGTACATATATGTATAATAGTACATAGACCATTATATGTTTAATCCACATTAAGTTCTTGTCCCCATGCATATAAGCATGTACTATAATATAAGACGTACATAAGACATCACTTCTAAAATTCCAATAACCACTTTATCCCATACGAATATTCACATCAACAAATACATCAATTACAATCAGACAAACTATGCGTAATATAGACATTAGTTCATTAAGTTCAATCATCCTTGTCCAAACGTCTATCACTCTCCATTAGGAATCCCTTAATCACCATCCTCCGAGAAACCATCAACCCGCCAGGCAGGTGTCACCCTCCTCGCTCCGGGCCCATGTCATGTGGGGGTAGCTATAGTGAAACTTTATCAGACATCTGGTTCTTTCTTCAGGGTCATAAAATTCTATCCGCTCATTCGTTCCTCTTAAATAAGACATCTCGATGAAATTGGGTCTACTGGAAAGAAACCAGCAACGTCTCTAATTAATTCCATTTGGTAAGTTTTTAATTTTAGGGATGCTGTGACTCAGCATAGCCGTCAAGGCATGCACGCTTCCAATTCAATTGTAGCTGGACTTATTAGTCAGTACCCTTGGCCCGCATAATAAAAATCTCGTAATGCATACTTTTAATGCTAGAAGGACATAATATAAATTCACGACACACACACGTGTACACACACGCACACACACGTGTACACACGCACACACACGTGTACACACGCACACACACGTGTACGCACGCACACACACGTGTACGCACGCACACACACGTGTACGCACACGCACGCACACGTATACACGTACGTATTGAAATACCAATAGGTATCTTTTAACAAACCCCCCTTACCCCCCGTAAAAAGCACAAATATAATACATAGGCATTGATACCTATGCACCGCACCTGCAATCTTGCCAAACCCCAAAAACAAGAAAATAGATGCAAAAAATGTAACATTTCACGTTTTCTACCTGATACCGTATTCATAGGGTGTAAAAAAATCGAATTTAAGCCGCATGTCAGCACAATATGCGGCATATTTTTCACAGAACAAAAATACACCCACATGTCCCGACAAACGAAAATATTTATAAAATATCAATATTCTAAGG